GTCCTTGTAGCTTAAGCCAAAAGCACGGCACTGAAGACGCCAAGATGGACACCACCACCCCGAGGACAAAAGACTTAGTCCTAACCTTACCGTTAACTCTTGCCCAACATATACATGCAAGTATCCGCGCCCCAGTGCAAATGCCCCAAACCCCTTGCCAAGGTACAAGGAGCAGGCATCAGGCACACATCCACCGTAGCCTAAAACGCCCCGCCTCGCCACACCCCCACGGGTACTCAGCAGTAATTAACCTTAAGCAATAAGCGAAAGCCTGACTTAGCTAGGGTAATCAGGGTTGGTAAATCTTGTGCCAGCCACCGCGGTCACACAAGAAACCCAAGTTAACCGTCATACGGCGTAAAGAGTGGGCTCAAAACTATCATACCCAACTAAGACTAAACCTTGCCCAAGCCGTCATAAGCCCAAGGCACCCCTAAGCCCAACCTAAAAACGATCTTAGCATCCATGATTCACTCCACCCCACCAAAGCCAGGGCACAAACTGGGATTAGATACCCCACTATGCCTAGCCTTAAATCTCGATGTCCCATAAACACCACAGACATCCGCCTGAGAACTACGAGCACAAACGCTTAAAACTCTAAGGACTTGGCGGTGCTCTAAACCCACCTAGAGGAGCCTGTTCTATAATCGATAACCCACGATCCACCCGACCACTTCTTGCCAAAACAGCCTATATACCGCCGTCGCCAGCCCACCTCATGAGAGCACAGCAGTGAGCCCAACAGCCCACAGCCCACTAACAAGACAGGTCGAGGTATAGCCTATGAAGTGGAAGAAATGGGCTACATTTTCTAGAATAGAAGACCCAACGAAAGGGGGCTTGAAACCTGCCCCCAGAAGGCGGATTTAGCAGTAAAGCAGGACAATCAAGCCTTCTTTAAGCAGGTCCTAGAGCACGTACACACCGCCCGTCACCCTCCTCACAGGACCTCTAAACACACTAACTAATACAACATTAACCACTGAAGACGAGGTAAGTCGTAACAAGGTAAGTGTACCGGAAGGTGCACTTAGCATATCAGGGTGTAGCTATAACATCAAAGCATTCAGCTTACACCTGAAAGATATCTGCCACCCCAGATCGCCCTGAAAGCCCACCCTAGCTCCATCAACCACAATCAAAAATCCACTCCTCCACCCAACTAAAACATTACCCACAACCCAGTATAGGTGATAGAAAAGTACAACCCGGACGCTATAGAAACAGTACCGTAAGGGAAAGATGAAATAACAATGAAAACCAAGCACTACATAGCAAAGATAACCCCTTGTACCTCTTGCATCATGGTCTAGCAAGAACAACCAGGCAAAGCGACCTTAAGCCTGCCACCCCGAAACCCAAGCGAGCTACTTACAAGCAGCTGCCACGAGCTAACCCGTCTCTGTTGCAAAAGAGTGGGACGACTTGTTAGTAGAGGTGAAAAGCCAACCGAGCTGGGTGATAGCTGGTTGCCTGCGAGACGAATCTAAGTTCCCCCTTGACCTCTTTCCCCCAAGACAAACTCAACTCAAATGTGATAGTCAAGGACTATTTAAAGGGGGTACAGCCCCTTTAAAAAAGGACACAACCTCCTTCAGCGGATAGCCCCCATACACCCAACCCCGTGGGCCTTAAAGCAGCCACCCCTAAAGATTGCGTCAAAGCTCCACCAACTAAAAACCCCAAAAACCAACGCGACTCCCTACATTCATAGCAGGCTAACCTATAACAATAGATGAATCAATGCTAGAACGAGTAACCAGGACACCACGTCCCCCCAAGCGCCAGCCTACACACCATTAACAGCAAAACCTCAATAACAACCACCACCCCACCATTGAATACACCCTGTCAATCCAACTCAGGGGCGCACACTGGAGTGATTAAAATCTACAAAAGGAACTCGGCAAGCCCAAGACCCGACTGTTTACCAAAAACATAGCCTTCAGCCAAACAAGTATTGAAGGTGATGCCTGCCCAGTGACACCATGTTTAACGGCCGCGGTATCCTAACCGTGCAAAGGTAGCGCAATCAATTGTCCCATAAATCGAGACCTGTATGAATGGCTAAACGAGGTCTTAACTGTCTCCTGTAGACAATCGGTGAAACTGATCTCTCTGTACAAAAGCAGAGATAAACACATAAGACGAGAAGACCCTGTGGAACTTCAAAATCAATAGCCACCCCACCCAACTTACAAGCCCACCCAGGCCCACCACCCAAGACACTGGCTAACATTTTTAGGTTGGGGCGACCTTGGAGAAAAATAAACCCTCCAAAAATAGGGCCAAACCCCTAACTAAGAGCAACCCCTCAACGTGCCAACAGCACCCAGACCCAGTAAATCTGACCAATGAACCAAGCTACCCCAGGGATAACAGCGCAATCTCCCCCAAGAGCCCCTATCGACGAGGAGGTTTACGACCTCGATGTTGGATCAGGACATCCTAGTGGTGCAGCCGCTACTAAGGGTTCGTTTGTTCAACGATTAACAGTCCTACGTGATCTGAGTTCAGACCGGAGCAATCCAGGTCGGTTTCTATCTATGACCAACCTTCCCTAGTACGAAAGGACCGGAAAGGTGGGGCCAATACCCCAAGCACGCCCCCCCCTCAAGTGATGCCCCCCACTAAATCACCAAAGGACTACCCCCACTACCCCAACAAAAAAGGTTGCTAGTGTAGCAGAGCCAGGCAAATGCAAAAGACTTAAGTCCTTTACCCCAGAGGTTCAAATCCTCTCTCTAGCTTCCACCATGATCTGACCAAGCACCTCTCCCACCTATCTCGTCATAACATTAACCTACATAATCCCCATCCTAATCGCCGTGGCATTTCTAACATTAGTTGAACGAAAAATCCTAAGCTACATACAATCTCGAAAAGGACCAAACATTGTCGGCCCATTTGGATTACTCCAACCTGCTGCCGATGGAGTTAAACTATTCATCAAAGAACCAATCCGCCCTTCCACCTCTTCCCCCCTTCTATTCCTTATAACCCCAACGCTCGCCCTCCTCCTCGCACTAACAATCTGAGCCCCCCTTCCCCTCCCCTTCCCCCTCGTAGATCTAAACCTAGGACTTCTCTTCCTCTTAGCAATATCCAGCCTAGCAGTCTACTCAATCCTATGATCAGGATGGGCCTCAAACTCAAAGTACGCCTTAATCGGGGCACTACGGGCGGTATCACAAACCATCTCCTACGAAGTAACCTTGGCCATCATTCTCCTGTCCGTAGTTATACTAAGCGGGAACTACACCCTAACCACCCTTACCATCACACAAGAACCCCTATATCTCATATTTTCCTCCTGGCCCTTAGCTATAATATGATACATTTCAACACTAGCTGAAACAAACCGCTCTCCATTCGACCTCACAGAAGGAGAATCAGAACTTGTCTCAGGCTTCAACGTAGAATACTCCGCAGGGCCATTTGCCCTATTTTTCCTAGCTGAATATGCAAACATCATACTGATAAATACACTAACGAGCCTCCTATTTCTAAACCCAAGCGCACTCAACCTACCCCTAGAACTCTTCCCCCTTACCCTAGCTACAAAAGCCCTACTCCTCTCCTCAAGCTTCCTGTGAGTTCGAGCATCTTACCCGCGATTCCGATACGACCAACTCATGCACCTTCTATGAAAAAACTTCCTCCCACTAACACTATCCCTCCACCTCTGACACACCAGCATACCAATCTCTTACGCGGGCCTACCTCCTTACCTAAGGAAATGTGCCTGAATGTCAAGGGTCACTATGATAAAGTGAACATAGAGGTACACCAACCCTCTCATTTCCTAACGCTTAGAAAAGCAGGAATCGAACCTACACAGAAGGAATCAAAACCCTCCATACTTCCTTTATATTATTTCCTAGTAAGGTCAGCTAACAAAGCTATCGGGCCCATACCCCGAAAATGATGGTTCAACTCCCTCCCCTACTAATAACCCCCCTCGCAAAACTAATTTCTGCCTCGAGCATCCTTTTAGGAACAACAATCACAATCACAAGCAGCCACTGAATAGCAGCTTGAATCGGACTAGAAATCAACACCTTATCAATCATCCCCTTAATTTCAAAATCCCACCACCCCCGGGCTATCGAAGCCACAACCAAATACTTCCTTGTACAAGCAGCTGCCTCCGCACTACTCCTTTTCTCAGGCACAACCAACGCATGATACACTGGGCAGTGAGACATCACCCAACTCTCCTACCCCCCATCATGCCTCCTACTAACAACTGCAATTGCTATCAAACTAGGCCTAGTCCCATTCCACTTCTGATTCCCAGAAGTACTTCAAGGAACATCCTTCATCACAGCCCTACTCCTTTCAACAGTAATAAAACTTCCTCCGATCACCATCCTACTCATCACATCTCACTCACTGAACTCCACACTACTCACCTCCATGTCCATCATATCTATCGCCCTCGGCGGCTGAATAGGACTAAACCAGACACAGACCCGAAAAATCATAGCCTTCTCATCCATCTCTCACATTGGTTGAATAACCATTATCATTATTTATAACCCAAAGCTGACCATACTAACCTTCTACATCTATACCTTAATAACAGTGTCCATCTTCCTTACTATAGACACAACTAACACCATAAACCTACCCACACTAATAACCTCCTGAACCAAAACCCCCATACTAAGCACAACCCTCATGCTAACACTACTATCACTAGCTGGCCTTCCCCCACTAACAGGCTTCTTACCTAAATGACTTATCATTCAAGAGCTCATTAAACAAGAACTAACCACAACATCCATAGCTATTTCCCTACTGTCACTTCTAAGCCTATTTTTCTACCTACGCTTAGCATACTGCTCAACAATCACACTCCCCCCCAACCCCTCAAACAAGATAAAACAATGAGCCACTAAAAGCCCAACCAATATTCTAATCCCCACATTCGCCTCACTATCTATCTCACTACTACCACTCTCCCCCATAATACTCACCAACACTTAAGAAACTTAGGATAATATCAAACCAAAGGCCTTCAAAGCCTAAAACAAGAGTTAAACCCTCTTAGTTTCTGCTAAGATCCGTAGGACACTAACCTACATCTCCTGAATGCAACCCAGATACTTTCATTAAGCTAGGATCTTTCTAGACAGGTGAGCTTCGATCCCACAATAACCCTAGTTAACAGCTAGGTGCCCAAACCAACAGGCCTCTGCCTAAAAGACTCTGATGTGCTCCGAGCACATATCAATGAGCTTGCAACTCAACATGAACTTCACTACAGAGTCGATAAGAAGAGGAATTAAACCCCTATAAAAAGGACTACAGCCTAACGCTTAAACATTCAGCCATCTTACCAACATTACCTGTGACCCTAAATCGATGACTATTCTCAACCAACCACAAAGATATCGGTACCCTCTACCTAATCTTCGGTGCATGAGCAGGTATAGTCGGCACTGCCTTAAGCCTACTCATTCGTGCAGAACTAGGTCAACCGGGGACCCTCCTAGGAGACGACCAAATTTACAACGTGATCGTCACAGCCCATGCCTTCGTAATAATCTTCTTCATAGTAATACCAATCATGATTGGGGGATTTGGAAACTGACTAGTCCCTCTCATAATTGGTGCCCCCGACATAGCATTCCCACGCATAAACAACATAAGCTTCTGACTACTTCCTCCATCCTTCCTCCTCCTACTTGCCTCCTCCACAGTAGAAGCAGGTGCTGGTACGGGTTGAACAGTCTACCCCCCCTTAGCCGGAAACCTAGCCCATGCTGGAGCATCAGTAGACCTAGCCATCTTCTCCCTTCACCTAGCAGGAATCTCCTCCATTCTAGGAGCAATCAACTTTATCACCACAGCCATCAACATAAAACCCCCCGCACTGTCACAATATCAAACCCCACTATTTGTCTGGTCCGTCCTAATCACAGCCGTATTGCTCCTACTCTCCTTGCCCGTCTTAGCTGCTGGAATCACCATGCTCCTTACAGACCGTAACCTAAACACCACATTCTTTGACCCTGCCGGAGGGGGGGACCCAATCTTGTACCAACACCTCTTCTGATTCTTTGGACACCCCGAAGTATACATCCTCATCCTACCAGGGTTTGGAATCATCTCTCACGTAGTAGCTTACCACTCAGGTAAAAAAGAACCATTCGGCTACATGGGCATAGTGTGAGCAATACTATCAATCGGATTCCTAGGATTCATTGTATGAGCCCACCATATATTCACAGTAGGAATAGACGTAGACACTCGAGCATACTTCACATCTGCTACCATAATTATTGCCATCCCAACAGGAATTAAGGTTTTCAGCTGACTAGCTACACTACATGGAGGGACCATCAAATGAGACCCCCCAATACTATGAGCCCTCGGGTTCATCTTCCTATTTACCATCGGAGGCCTCACAGGGATCGTCCTAGCAAACTCCTCACTAGACATCGCTTTGCACGACACATACTATGTAGTAGCACACTTCCATTATGTCTTGTCAATAGGTGCTGTCTTCGCTATCCTAGCAGGACTCACCCACTGGTTCCCCCTATTCACTGGATACACCTTAAACCAAACATGAGCTAAGGCACACTTTGGGGTCATATTCACGGGCGTAAACCTTACCTTCTTCCCTCAACATTTCCTAGGATTAGCAGGTATACCACGACGATACTCCGACTATCCAGACGCCTACACACTATGAAACACCCTGTCATCTATTGGATCTCTAATCTCAATAACAGCTGTAATCATACTAACATTCATTATCTGAGAAGCCTTCGCCTCTAAGCGAAAAGTTGTACAACCAGAACTAACCCCAACCAATGTTGAATGAATCCACGGCTGCCCACCTCCATACCACACCTTCGAAGAGCCTGCCTTCGTCCAAGTACAAGAGAGGAAGGAATCGAACCCTCATACACTAGTTTCAAGCCAGTCGCATACTAAACCTCTTATGCTTCTCTCTTCATCGGGGTGTTAGTAAATCAATTACATGGCCCTGTCAAAGCCAAACTACAGGTGAAAACCCTGTACATCCCTACATGGCCAACCCTTCACAACTAGGATTCCAAGACGCCTCATCTCCAATCATAGAAGAACTGATCGAGTTCCACGACCATGCCCTAATAGTTGCCTTAATAATCTGCAGCCTCGTACTCTACTTGTTAACGCTTATATTAATGGAAAAACTATCCTCAAACACTGTTGACGCCCAAGAAGTTGAACTAATTTGAACAATCCTACCAGCCATTGTCCTTATCTTATTAGCCCTCCCATCCTTACAAATCCTGTACATAATAGACGAACTCGATGAGCCAGATCTAACCCTGAAAGCCATCGGACATCAATGATACTGATCCTATGAGTATACAGACTTCAAAGACCTATCATTCGACTCCTACATAACCCCCACAACAGACCTCCTACCTGGCTACTTCCGACTCCTAGAAGTTGACCATCGCGTTATCATTCCAATAGAGTCTCCAATCCGCATTATCATTACCGCCGACGATGTCCTCCACTCATGAACCGTACCTACATTAGGAGTAAAAACCGATGCCATCCCTGGGCGACTTAATCAAACGTCATTCATCACCACTCGCCCAGGTATCTTCTATGGCCAATGCTCAGAAATCTGCGGAGCCAACCATAGCTTCATACCCATCGTAGTAGAATCCACCCCCCTCAGCCACTTTGAAGCCTGATCCTCACTACTAACCTCCTAATCATTAAGAAGCTATGTACCAGCACTAGCCTTTTAAGCTAGACAAAGAGGGACCTCTCCCTCCTTAATGATATGCCCCAACTAAACCCTAACCCTTGACTCCTCATCATAATCATATCATGACTTACATTCTCCCTAATCTTCCAACCCAAAACATTATCCTTCACCTCAACAAATCCACCCATCAATAAGGCACCCACAACAACCAAAACCCACTCCTGAACCTGACCATGATCCTAACCTTCTTTGACCAATTCTCAACCCCATATCTCCTCGGAATCCCACTAATCTTCCTCTCAATGTTACTACCCACCCTCCTCCTCCCCATGCCTAACAACCGATGAATCACCAACCGCCTATCCACTTTACAACTATGGATCATTAACATAATCACCAAACAACTTATAATCCCATTAAACAAACCAGGCCACAAATGAGCTATTATCCTCACATCACTAATAATACTACTACTAACAATCAACCTCTTAGGCTTATTACCCTATACATTTACCCCAACCACCCAACTATCAATAAATATAGCCCTTGCCTTCCCACTCTGACTTGCAACCTTACTCACAGGCCTACGAAACCAACCCACAATCTCCCTAGGACACCTCTTACCAGAAGGTACACCTACTCCATTAATCCCAGCCCTAATTATAATCGAAACCATTAGCTTACTAATCCGCCCCCTAGCCTTAGGAGTCCGCCTTACAGCCAACCTTACCGCAGGACACCTACTTATTCAACTCATCTCAACAGCCACTATCACACTACTCCCTATCATGCCTATAGTATCTATCCTCACTACCACGGTTCTCCTCCTACTAACAATCCTAGAAGTAGCAGTAGCCATAATCCAAGCTTACGTATTCGTCCTCTTATTAAGCCTCTACCTACAAGAGAACATCTAATGGCCCACCAAGCACACTCCTACCACATAGTAGACCCCAGCCCCTGACCCATCTTTGGAGCAACTGCCGCCCTACTCACCACATCAGGATTAATTATATGATTCCACTATAACTCCTCACACCTCCTGACCCTTGGACTAGCATCTACCCTCCTGGTCATACTTCAATGATGACGAGACATTGTACGAGAGGGGACATTCCAAGGCCACCACACACCAACAGTGCAAAAAGGCCTTCGATATGGAATAATCCTCTTCATTACATCAGAAGTATTCTTCTTTCTTGGCTTCTTCTGAGCTTTCTTCCACTCCAGCTTGGCACCTACCCCAGAACTAGGGAACCAATGGCCCCCAACTGGAGTTACACCCCTAAACCCCCTAGAAGTCCCGCTACTAAACACAGCAATCCTTCTAGCCTCTGGCGTTACCGTCACTTGAACACACCACAGTATCACCGAAGGAAGCCAAAAACAAGCCACCCAAGCACTAACTCTCACCATCCTATTAGGCCTATACTTCACCATCCTACAAGCAACAGAGTACTACGAAGCACCCTTCTCAATCGCTGATAGTGTCTACGGATCAACCTTCTTTGTAGCTACAGGATTCCATGGTCTCCATGTTATAATTGGATCCTCCTTCCTACTAACCTGTCTTTTACGACTAATAAAATTCCATTTCACACCAAGCCATCACTTCGGATTCGAAGCAGCAGCTTGGTATTGACACTTCGTAGACGTCATCTGACTGTTCCTCTACCTAACCATCTATTGATGATGATCTTGCTCTTCTAGTATATCTATTACAACAGACTTCCAATCTCTAGAATCTGGTATAACCCCAGAGAAGAGCAATAAACATAATCACATTCATACTTGCCTCATCCCTCGTCCTTAGCATAGCCCTAACCACACTAAACTTCTGAATCACCCAAATAACTCCAGACTCAGAAAAACTATCACCCTACGAATGTGGATTCGACCCATTAGGATCCGCTCGACTCCCATTCTCCATCCGATTCTTCCTCAGTAGCCATCCTATTCCTCCTGTTTGACTTAGAAATTGCTCTTCTACTCCCCCTACCATGAGCTACCCAAATAAAACACCCAACCATCACCTTAATCTGAGCCTCCATTATCATCCTCCTTCTAACCCTGGGGCTTGTATACGAATGAACCCAGGGAGGATTAGAGTGGGCGGAGTAAGAGAGTTAGTCTAAAAACAAGACAGTTGATTTCGACTCAACAAATCATAGTCTGCCCTATGACTTTCTTCATGTCATTCCTCCGCCTAAGCTTCTGCTCAGCGTTCACCCTAAGTAGCCTAGGACTAGCCTTTCACCGGGTACATCTTGTCTCTGCCCTACTTTGCCTAGAAAGCATAATACTATCAATATATATTGCCCTATCAACATGATCAATCGAAAGCCAGGCATCTTCCTCTTCCATCACACCAATCCTCATACTAACATTCTCCGCATGTGAAGCAGGCACAGGACTAGCAATATTAGTAGCCTCCACACGAACCCATGGCTCCGACCACTTACAAAACCTAAACCTCCTACAATGCTAAAAATCATCCTACCAACCCTAATACTACTCCCAACAACCCTTCTTTCACCCCCCAAGCTTATATGGACAAACACCGCAATACACAGCCTGTTAATTGCCACTTTAAGCCTACAATGACTGACACCCTCATACTACCCATACAAAGACCTTACTCAGTATATAGGTGTAGATCAAACATCTTCCCCGCTGCTAGTCTTATCCTGCTGACTCACCCCCCTCATAATTCTAGCAAGCCAAAGCCATCTCCAACACGAACCACCGACACGAAAACAAATCTTCACAATAACCCTAGTCACAGTACAACCCCTTATCATCCTAGCCTTCTCAACTACAGAACTCATAATATTCTATATTTCTTTCGAAGCAACCTTAATCCCCACATTAATCTTAATCACACGATGAGGAAGCCAACCAGAACGCCTAAGTGCAGGCATCTACCTCCTCTTCTACACCCTTATTAGCTCTCTCCCCCTCCTAGTCGCAATCCTATACCTACACACACAGATAGGCACCCTCCATCTCTCCACCCTAAAACTCCACCCCCACATCCCACAACCCACCCCAACCAAGCACTGATCACCCCTCCTTCTAAACATTGCCCTCCTCATGGCCTTCATAGTAAAAGCACCCCTCTATGGCCTTCACCTATGATTACCCAAAGCCCACGTAGAGGCCCCAATCGCAGGATCAATACTACTCGCTGCCCTCCTCCTTAAACTTGGCGGGTATGGCATCATGCGTATTACCTGCCTAACAAACCCCCCCACAAACAGCCTTCTTCATTACCCGTTCATTGCCCTTGCCCTATGGGGAGCCCTAATAACCAGCTCAATTTGTCTACGTCAAATTGACTTAAAATCGCTCATTGCCTATTCCTCCGTAAGCCATATAGGCCTAGTCATTGCCGCATGCATAATCCAAACCCATTGATCCTTCTCTGGGGCTATAATCCTTATAATCTCCCACGGTCTAACCTCCTCAATACTATTCTGCTTAGCTAATACAAACTACGAACGCACACATAGCCGTATCCTCCTACTAACCCGAGGACTACAACCACTCCTCCCCTTAATAGCTACCTGATGGCTACTAGCCAACCTAACAAACATAGCCCTACCCCCCACCACAAACCTAATAGCAGAACTAAGCATCATAGTCGCACTGTTTAACTGATCCCCCCTAACAATCATTCTAACTGGGACTGCCACTCTACTAACCGCCTCATACACACTATCCATGCTCACAACAACCCAACGAGGAACCCTACCCTCCCACATCAAAACACTCCAAACCTCCACCACACGAGAACATCTACTAATAACCCTCCACCTTCTCCCTATACTCCTCCTAATTCTAAAACCAGAACTAATCTCCGGGCACCTCTCATGCAAGTATAGTTTAAACCAAACATTAGACTGTGACCCTAAAAATAGAAGTTAAACTCTTCTTACCTGCCGAGGGGAGGTTCAACCAACAAGAACTGCTAATTCCTGTATCTGAGTTTAAAGCCTCAGCCCCCTTACTTTTAAAGGATAATAGTAATCCACTGGTCTTAGGAGCCACTCATCTTGGTGCAAGTCCAAGTAAAAGTAGTGGAAATAGCCTTACTCCTCAACACCCTCATACTACTCACACTAATAACTATCCTAACCCCCACACTCCTCCCCATCCTCCTAAAAACCTTCAAAAACTCCCCCCAAACCATCACCTCAACCATCAAAACCGCCTTCCTAATCAGCCTTGGGCCAACAACGCTCTTCACATACTCAGGATTAGAAAGCATCACCTCACACTGAGAATGAAAATTCATCATAAATTTCAAAATTCCACTTAGCTTCAAAATAGACCAATACTCCCTCCTATTCTTTCCCATCGCACTATTCGTAACATGATCCATCCTACAATTCTCAACATACTATATAGCATCTGACCCACACATTACAAAATTCTTCTCCTACCTAACAACATTCCTAATCGCAATGCTCACATTAACCATTGCCAACAACATTTTCATACTTTTTATTGGCTGAGAGGGCGTCGGTATCATATCCTTCCTACTCATCAGCTGATGGCATGGACGGGCAGAAGCCAACACAGCAGCCCTACAGGCTGTATTGTATAACCGAATTGGGGATATCGGACTCATCCTAAGCATAGCATGACTTGCATCTACCCTAAACTCCTGAGAAATACAACAAATATTCTCCCCCACAAAAACCCCAACACTCCCCCTACTAGGCCTCATCTTAGCTGCCACAGGAAAGTCAGCCCAATTTGGTCTCCATCCATGACTGCCCGCCGCCATAGAAGGCCCTACCCCAGTCTCAGCCCTACTACATTCAAGTACAATAGTGGTCGCCGGAATCTTCCTATTGGTCCGCACCCACCCCCTACTTACTAGCAACGAGACCGCCCTCACACTATGCCTCTGCCTAGGTGCCATGTCCACACTATTTGCCGCCACCTGTGCTCTCACACAAAACGACATCAAAAAAATCATTGCCTTCTCCACATCCAGCCAGCTAGGACTAATAATAGTCACCATCGGACTAAACCTCCCACAACTAGCCTTCTTACACATCTCAACCCATGCCTTCTTCAAAGCTATACTATTCCTATGCTCAGGGTCGATCATTCATAGCTTAAATGGAGAACAAGACATCCGAAAGATAGGTGGCCTACAAAAAATGCTCCCAACGACCACCTCCTGTTTAACAATCGGAAACTTAGCATTAATAGGAACCCCCTTCCTGGCAGGATTCTTCTCAAAAGACCTCATCATCGAAAACCTAAACACCTCCCACCTAAATGCCTGAGCACTGACCCTAACATTACTCGCCACAGCCTTCACTGCTACATACAGCCTACGAATAATCCTCCTAGTACAAACAAAATTCACTCGAATGCCAACAATCACCCCAGTAGACGAAAACAACCCACAAGTCACCAACCCAATCGCTCGCCTAGCCTTAGGAAGCATTACAGCTGGCTTACTAATCACATCATATATACCCCCAACACAAACCCCACCAATAACAATACCTCTGTTAACAAAAACCGCCGCTATCCTAGTGACAGTCACAGGTGTTATTCTTGCCCTAGAACTCACAGCCGCTACTCACACCCTAACCCAACCCAAACAAAGCCCCTATTCAAACTTCTCCCTAACACTAGGATACTTCAACCCCCTAACCCACCGACCAAGCTCCATGACCCTACTGAATTCAGGACAAAAAATTGCTAACCACCTAATCGACCTATCCTGATATAAAAAAATAGGACCAGAGGGGCTTGCCCACCTACAAACTATAGCAGCCAAAACCTCCACCACTCTACACAAAGGGCTGATCAAAGCCTACTTAGGGTCATCCGCACTATCCATCCTAATCATCCTACTACTACTATAGCCCAAACCTAATGGCCCCCAACCTACGAAAACACCACCCACTTCTAAAAATACTAAACAACTCCCTAATCGACCTTCCTACTCCCTCAAACATTTCAGCCTGATGAAACTTCGGGTCCCTTCTAGGAATCTGCCTAACAACACAAATCCTAACTGGCCTACTTCTAGCTGCCCACTATACTGCAGATACCTCTCTAGCTTTCTCATCTGTGGCCAACATATGCCGAAACGTACAATATGGCTGGCTAATCCGAAACCTTCATGCAAATGGAGCCTCATTCTTCTTCATCTGCATCTACCTCCACATTGCTCGGGGCTTTTACTATGGCTCATACCTGTATAAAGAAACCTGAAACACAGGCATCATCCTTCTACTCACCCTTATAGCCACAGCCTTTGTTGGCTATGTTTTACCCTGAGGCCAAATATCCTTCTGAGGTGCCACAGTAATCACAAACCTATTCTCCGCCATCCCCTACATCGGCCACACCCTAGTAGAATGGGCCTGGGGTGGATTCTCTGTAGATAATCCCACCTTAACACGATTCTTCACCCTACATTTCCTCCTTCCATTCATAATTACCAGCCTAGTTCTCATCCACCTAACCTTCCTACACGAATCAGGATCAAACAACCCCCTAGGTATCTCCTCAAACTGTGACAAAATCCCATTCCACCCTTACTTCTCTCTAAAAGACCTGCTAGGATTCACAATCATATTATTTCTACTTACCACCCTTGCCCTCTTTTCTCCCAACCTACTAGGGGACCCCGAAAACTTCACCCCAGCAAACCCCCTAGTAACCCCCCCACACATCAAACCAGAATGATACTTCCTTTTCGCATATGCAATTTTACGCTCAATCCCTAACAAACTCGGGGGTGTCCTAGCTCTAGCCGCCTCTGTACTAATCCTATTCTTAAGCCCTTTACTACATAAATCCAAACAACGAACCATAACCTTTCGCCCCATATCCCAACTCCTATTTTGAACACTAGCCGCCAATCTATTTATCCTGACATGAATTGGTAGTCAACCAGTAGAGCACCCCTTCATCATCATCGGACAATTAGCCTCATTAACCTACTTCACTATCATCTTAATCCTACTCCCTACCATTTCCCACCTAGAGAACAAAATCCTCAATTAAACTCTAATAGTTTACAAAAAACATTGGTCTTGTAAACCAAAAGACGAAGGATACTACTTCTTAGAGTTACTATCAGAAAAAGAGGACTAAACCTCTATCACCAACTCCCAAAGCTGGCATTTTACATTAAACTATTCTCTGACCCTAAACTGCCCGAATGACCCCCCGAGACAAACCTCGCACAAGCTCTAACACAACAAACAAGGTCAACAACAGCCCCCAACCAGCCACCAAAAACATGCCCGCCCCACAGGAGTAGAACAAAGCCACCCCACTAAAATCCAACCGAGCAAAAAACACCCCAACACTATCAACAGTATCCACCTTAAACCCCCCACCCCACCCCCAAACAACAAGCCCCACACCAGCAGGTACGAGCCCCAAAACATACCCTACAACATGCCAACCCCCCCAAACCTGAGGGAATGGATCAGCTGCCAACGAAACAGAGTACACAAAAACCACCAACATCCCACCTAAATATACCATAAAAAGCACCAGAGACACAAAAGAAGCCCCTAAACTCACCAACCATCCACACCCCACAATAGACCCAAAAACCAACCCTACAACCCCATAATGGGGAGAAGGGTTGGACGCTACTAACAATGACGCTAAAACAAAACTAGTCCCTAAAAACACCAAAAAATAAATCATAGATGTTCTTACTTGGATTTAACCAAGGTCTATGGCCTGAAAAGCCATCGCTGCTACCTCAACTACAAGAACCCCATACCCCTAAGGGTAGCCCCCCCTACCCCCCCACAACTGTGGGCTGGTTTACTTTAGCCTATCCAGACTATGTATATCGTACATTTAATAGCTGTACTAAGGACATTATATTAATTTAGCAAGGACTAGGTAATTTATGCTTTCAAGACATACTATGTGTTAATAGACAAACTACTGGCCCAGTTCGGTCCTACCACAGGGATTGGAAAACTTCATGGTTCAAGATAGTCAAGCTTCACGGTCCCGGTCAGGTAATGGTCTCTTTAACACTACTGGTACAGTATACGGAAGTGCTCTAGTACAGGAACTTAATGTCCTAAGTCATACCTTGGGGCTTTTTATCCTAATAGCTTTAAGCATACGGAAGTGCTCTAGTACAAAGGACTTATCGGCCGCCGCCCATAATTGGCCCGGTAACTTTTCTAGCCCGTAAGACTCGTTTCAGGGGCCTGGTTATTTATTAGTCTGACTACTCACGAGAGATCATCAACCCGGTGTAAGTAAGGTCCGGCGTTCCCAGCGTCAGGTCCATTCTTTCCCCCTACACCCTTACCCTACTTGCGCTTTTGCGCCTCTGGTTCCTCGGTCAGGCACATAACTGGTTTATTTTCCTTATATTGCCATCTGGCCATCTGGTTCGCTATTTGCGTACTCCGTCCCTCGTAATCGCGACATCCCCAGTGTCTCTTCGCTTTTGGTTCTCTTTTTCTGGGCCATCTCACTCTACATTTCCAGTGCAATGGGTACACAATTGGTTGACGTGGACATACAATCCATAGCGAACCCTTTTTTGGCCTTCTAGAATAAATTAATGATACGGTTTCAGGTGTGGGTTCGTCTCATTTTCGCACTGATGCACTTGCTCCCCCATTCGGTTATGCTCGATTTACATCTCTTTCCCGCAAACCCTTTAATTAACGGTTGTTGGACACTGTCTCTCATTTCTGGCATTCGGTTTGAATCTCAGGGGTTACTTAATGCGACGGTTGGCGTATATTTCAGTTTCACCTTTACCCTGATGCACTTTGTTTTACACCTTATATCCCCGCAACCTCATTACTATGAGGCTATTTGGTTAATGGTTGCAGGACATAAATCTTCATTTTTCTTCTCTTTTTGACACCTTCACTTAAACTCCAATTGTCTTTAAACAAACTAGGAAAATTCCAAAAGATAAATTCCCACCCCAACAAGCTCTTACAAACACTCACGAACACTAACGAACACACAAACTTCACTACTTAATTCACGAATCATTTTACTAAACGTTAGTTTTGTTTAAAACATCGACCTTCCTTCCTCCGACCACTCACCACTTTAATCACTTCTGCCCAACTGTCCTACTCAAACACCATCCAACCCCCTTAAATTTTTGCTATTTATTTACTTGAATTTATCATCCTACTTAAACACATCTTCCGCCCCCTCTCCAATACTTATATGCCCACCCTCCTGACAAGCAATGAACAAACAAACCTT